GCTAGCGTAGCTTAATGCAAAGCATAACACTGAAGATGTTAAGACGGGCCCTAAAAAGCTCCGCATGCACAAAGGCATGGTCCTGACCTTATTATCAGCTCTAACCCAGCTTACACATGCAAGTCTCCGCAGTCCCGTGAATATGCCCTCAGTCCCCCGCCCGGGAACAAGGAGCGGGCATCAGGCACAAATTTTAGCCCAAGACGCCTAGCCAAGCCACACCCCCAAGGGAATTCAGCAGTGATAAACATTAAGCCATAAGTGAAAACTTGACTCAGCCAGGGCTAAGAGGGCCGGTAAAACTCGTGCCAGCCACCGCGGTTAAACGAGAGGCCCTAGTTGATAATATTACGGCGTAAAGGGTGGTTAAGGAGGAAATTAATAATAAGGCCAAATGGCCCCTTGGCCGTCATACGCTTCTAGGTGTCCGAAGCCCAACCCACGAAAGTAGCTTTAGCATAACCCACCTGACCCCACGAAAGCTGAGAAACAAACTGGGATTAGATACCCCACTATGCTCAGCCATAAACCCCGACCTCAAACTACAATTACAAGTCCGCCAGGGTACTACGAGCATTAGCTTGAAACCCAAAGGACCTGACGGTGCCTTAGACCCCCCTAGAGGAGCCTGTTCTAGAACCGATAACCCCCGTTAAACCTCACCACTTCTAGCCATCCCAGCCTATATACCGCCGTCGCCAGCTTACCCTGTGAAGGCAATAAAAGTAAGCAAAATGGGCACAACCCAGAACGTCAGGTCGAGGTGTAGCGTACGAAGCGGAAAGAAATGGGCTACATTTTCTATTACAGAACACTACGAACATGCAACATGAAATAGTGCTTGAAGGAGGATTTAGTAGTAAAAAGGAAGCAGAGTGTCCTTTTGAACCCGGCTCTAAGACGCGTACACACCGCCCGTCACTCTCCCCTGTCAAAACGCATTAAAAATATATAATACTCAAGCACTGACAAGGGGAGGCAAGTCGTAACATGGTAAGTGTACCGGAAGGTGCACTTGGATTAAACCCAGGGCGTGGCTGAGTTAGTCAAGCATCTCACTTACACCGAGAAGACATCCATGCAAGTTGGGTCGTCCTGAGCCAAACAGCTAGCTTCACCACTTATTTTTAACCAACAATATTTATAGAAAAGCATGACCTACCTATAATAATTAAACCATTTTTTTACCTGAGTATGGGAGACAGAAAAGGTTGACCTAAAGCAATAGAGAAAGTACCGCAAGGGAAAGCTGAAAGAGGAATGAAATAACTAATATAAGCACTAAGAAACAAAGATTAAATCTTGTACCTTTTGCATCATGATTTAGCAAGTATACTCAAGCAAAGAGAACTTTAGTTTGAAACCCCGAAACCAGGTGAGCTACCCCGAGACAGCCTATGTAAATTAGGGCAAACCCGTCTCTGTGGCAAAAGAGTGGGAAGAGCTCCGGGTAGAAGTGACAGACCTACCGAACCTGGTGATAGCTGGTTGCCTGAGAAATGGATAGAAGTTCAGCCCCACGTGCCCCCAAACCAAGAACCCTTCACTTAAGGTAACTTATGAGACACACGCGGGAGTTAGTTAAAGGGGGTACAGCCCCTTTAACAAAGGATACAACCTTAACAGGTGGGTAAAGATCATAATATCTAAAACAAACTGTTTTAGTGGGCCTAAAGGCAGCCATCTAAATAGAAAGCGTTAAAGCTCAAACAGAATAAACTTTATTATACCGACAAAATAATCTTATTCCCCTAAAAGTATCAGGCCATCCCATGCCCACATGGAAGAAATTATGCTAAAATGAGTAACAAGAAGACCTGTTCTTCTCCAAGCACAAGTGTAAACCAGATCGGACAAACCGCTGGAAACTAACGAACTCAACCAAAGAGAGTACTGTGAACAATATAGAGACCAGGAAAAATTCACAACCAATCAATCGTTAACCCCACACTGGAGTGCTATTTCAAAGGAAAGACTAAAAGAAGGGGAAGGAACTCGGCAAACACAAGCCTCGCCTGTTTACCAAAAACATCGCCTCCTGCAACTAAATTAAGTATAGGAGGTCCAGCCTGCCCAGTGACTACGGGTTCAACGGCCGCGGTATTTTGACCGTGCAAAGGTAGCGCAATCACTTGTCTTTTAAATAAAGACCTGTATGAATGGCTAAACGAGGGCTTGACTGTCTCCCCCCTCCAGTCAGTGAAATTGATCTATCCGTGCAGAAGCGGGTGTAATAATACAAGACGAGAAGACCCTTTGGAGCTTAAGGCACAAGGCTTAATCACGTTAAACAACTCAGTAAAAAGCAGGAACTTAGTGAAACATAAGACTTTGCCTTCGGTTGGGGCGACCACGGAGAAAAAACCAACCTCCGAGTGGAACGGGTACAATCCCTAAAGCCAAGAGGGACACCTCTAAGCCGCAGAACATCTGACCAATAATGATCCGGCCTAATGACCGATCAACGAACCAAGTTACCCTAGGGATAACAGCGCAATCCTCTCCCAGAGTCCATATCGACGAGGGGGTTTACGACCTCGATGTTGGATCAGGACATCCTAATGGTGCAGCCGCTATTAAGGGTTCGTTTGTTCAACGATTAAAGTCCTACGTGATCTGAGTTCAGACCGGAGTAATCCAGGTCAGTTTCTATCTGTAATGCTACTTTTCCCAGTACGAAAGGATCGGAAGAGAGGGGCCCATACTTGAAGCACGCCCCACCCCTAACTGATGAAAACAAATAAATTAAACAAAGGGAGGGCCAAAACCCCTGCCGCCTAATATAAAGGCATACTGGGGTGGCAGAGCATGGTAAATTGCGAAAGGCCTAAGCCCTTTATACCAGAGGTTCAAATCCTCTTCCCAGTTTATGCTTAACACTCTCATAAACCATCTTGTTAACCCCCTTGCCTACATCGTGCCAGTCTTACTAGCGGTGGCCTTCCTAACACTACTTGAACGAAAAGTCCTAGGATATATACAATTACGAAAAGGCCCTAACGTAGTAGGACCTTATGGGTTATTGCAACCTATCGCCGACGGGGTTAAACTATTTATTAAAGAACCCGTCCGGCCCTCAACATCATCCCCTTTTCTTTTTTTTACCGCCCCAATTCTTGCACTAACACTCGCCATAACACTATGAGCCCCCATACCCATACCCTATCCCGTCATTGACCTAAATTTAGGGGTTCTATTTATTTTAGCCCTCTCAAGCCTGGCGGTCTACTCTATTCTCGGATCAGGGTGAGCATCAAATTCAAAATATGCACTAATTGGAGCCCTACGGGCAGTAGCCCAAACAATTTCATACGAGGTAAGTCTGGGACTCATTCTTCTGTCGGTCATTATCTTTTCAGGCGGCTACACCCTACAAACATTTAATACAGCCCAAGAAACCATTTGATTGCTAGCCCCAGCATGACCCCTGGCGGCCATGTGGTACATTTCAACCCTGGCCGAAACAAATCGGGCACCCTTTGATCTAACGGAAGGAGAATCGGAACTAGTATCTGGATTCAATGTAGAATATGCAGGAGGACCCTTCACCCTATTTTTCCTAGCTGAATACGCCAACATTCTCATAATAAATACTCTATCAGCTGTCCTATTTATAGGCTCTTCTCACTACCCGAACATGCCTGAACTAACAACAATTAGCCTAATGATTAAAGCCGCACTCCTGTCACTGGTATTTTTATGGGTCCGAGCCTCTTACCCACGATTTCGGTACGACCAACTCATGCACCTTGTATGGAAAAACTTTCTACCACTAACACTAGCCCTAGTATTATGACATGTGGCCCTACCGATTGCACTGGCAGGCCTTCCCCCTCAACCATAGTTTGGGAACTGTGCCCGAACGCCCAGGGGCCACTTTGATAGAGTGGCTTACAGGGGTTAAAATCCCCTCAGTTCTTAGAAAGAAGGGGATCGAACCCATGCCCAAGAGATCAAAACTCTTAGTGCTTCCTCTACACCACTTTCTAAGATGAAGTCAGCTAATTAAGCTTTCGGGCCCATACCCCGAACATGACGGTTAAACTCCCTCCTCCATCAATGAACCCCTACGTACTAATAATTTTATTATCCAGCCTGGGGTTGGGGACCACCCTAACCTTTGCTAGCTCCCATTGACTGTTAGCCTGAATAGGACTAGAGATTAATACCCTAGCAATTGTACCACTAATAGCGCAACATCACCACCCACGAGCAGTAGAAGCCACCACAAAATATTTCCTAACTCAGGCAACCGCAGCAGCAATGATCCTGTTTGCAAGCACAACCAATGCATGAATTACAGGAGAATGAGATATAAACAACATATCAAACCCCATTGCCACCACCATGATTATAACCGCCCTAGCACTTAAAATTGGACTTGCACCAATACACTTTTGAATACCAGAGGTTATACAAGGACTGGACTTATTAACCGGCCTAATCTTGTCGACTTGACAAAAACTGGCCCCCATGGCCCTTATTATTCAATTGTCCCAAGCCATTGACCCCCTCGTATTAACCTCCTTAGGGGTTATATCTACACTGGCCGGGGGATGGGGAGGATTGAACCAGACCCAACTACGAAAAATCTTGGCCTACTCCTCTATTGCTCACATGGGCTGAATAATTATTATTTTACAATATTCTCCACAACTCACACTTCTTGCACTAGCAACCTACATCTTCATGACCTCAGCAGCATTCCTTACACTGAAGCTATCCTCCGCAACAAAAATCAACACCTTAGCAATAACCTGATCGAATAGCCCCACTCTAACAGTAACCACCGCCCTCATCCTATTATCATTAGGGGGACTACCACCACTCACAGGATTTATACCAAAGTGGTTGATTCTTCAAGAACTGACAAAACAGGGCCTCCCACTTACGGCTACAATTATAGCCCTCGCGGCACTACTAAGCCTTTACTTCTACCTTCGACTATGTTATGCAATGACACTGACAATCTCCCCAAATACAACCAACTCAACTATACCATGGCGGGTAAAAACAACTCAAACCTCACTACCCCTAACTATTTCAACCACGATTACACTAAGCCTGCTACCTGTGACTCCGGCTATTTTAATACTAGCCACCTAAGGGACTTAGGATAGCACCAGACCAAGAGCCTTCAAAGCTCTAAGCAGAAGTGAAAACCTTCTAGTCCCTGAATAAGACCTATAAGAGTCTATCTTACATTTTCTAATTGCAAATCAGATGTTTTTATTAAACTAAGGCCTCACTAGATGGGAAGGCCTCGATCCTACAAACTCTTAGTTAACAGCTAAGCGCTCAAGCCAGCGAGCATCCACCTACTTTTCCCGCCATCGGCCTGAAAGGCGGGAAAAGCCCCGGCAGGGTATTACTCTACGTCTCTGGATTTGCAATCCAACATGTTTCTTCACCACGGGGCTGGTGATAGGAAGAGGACTCAAACCTCTGTCTTCGGGGCTACAACCCACCGCCTGACACTCGGCTACCCTACCTGTGGCAATTACGCGCTGATTCTTTTCTACAAACCACAAAGACATTGGTACCCTTTATCTTGTATTTGGTGCCTGAGCCGGAATAGTCGGAACTGCTTTAAGCCTTCTAATTCGAGCCGAACTTAGCCAGCCCGGATCACTTCTAGGTGATGATCAAATTTATAATGTTATCGTCACTGCCCACGCCTTTGTAATAATTTTCTTTATAGTAATACCAATCTTGATTGGCGGGTTTGGAAATTGACTTGTGCCACTAATAATCGGCGCACCTGATATAGCATTCCCGCGAATAAATAACATAAGCTTTTGACTTCTTCCCCCATCATTCCTTCTTCTATTAGCCTCCTCCGGGGTTGAAGCAGGGGCCGGAACGGGATGAACAGTGTACCCGCCGCTAGCAGGTAATCTTGCCCACGCAGGAGCATCTGTAGACCTTACAATTTTCTCACTCCACTTAGCAGGTGTTTCATCAATTTTAGGTGCAATTAATTTTATTACCACCACTATTAATATGAAACCCCCAGCAATCTCACAATATCAAACACCTTTATTCGTCTGAGCCGTACTTGTAACAGCTGTGCTCCTGCTTCTCTCTCTCCCTGTGCTAGCCGCCGGAATTACAATACTTCTTACAGATCGAAATCTTAATACTACATTCTTCGACCCGGCAGGAGGAGGAGACCCAATTCTATATCAACACCTATTCTGATTCTTTGGTCACCCAGAGGTATATATTCTTATTCTACCCGGATTTGGCATTATCTCACACGTTGTAGCCTACTACGCTGGTAAAAAAGAACCATTCGGCTACATAGGAATAGTTTGAGCCATAATGGCTATTGGCCTCCTTGGCTTTATTGTTTGGGCCCACCACATATTCACTGTTGGAATAGATGTAGACACCCGTGCCTACTTTACATCCGCAACAATAATTATCGCTATCCCAACAGGGGTAAAAGTATTTAGTTGACTTGCTACACTGCATGGCGGCTCTATTAAATGAGACACACCCATGCTATGGGCCCTCGGGTTTATTTTTCTCTTCACAGTTGGAGGATTAACAGGAATTGTACTTGCCAACTCATCATTAGATATTGTACTTCACGACACATACTATGTAGTTGCACACTTCCACTATGTGCTATCAATGGGTGCAGTCTTTGCCATTATAGCGGCCTTTGTCCACTGATTCCCGCTATTCTCAGGATACACCCTAAATGATACCTGAACAAAAATCCACTTCGGTGTGATATTTATTGGTGTCAACCTAACATTCTTCCCCCAACACTTTCTAGGCCTAGCCGGAATGCCACGACGATACTCAGATTACCCCGACGCCTATGCCCTGTGAAACACAGTATCATCTATCGGATCCCTTATCTCCCTAGTCGCAGTAATCATATTCCTTTTCATCCTTTGAGAGGCCTTTGCCGCCAAACGGGAAGTCTCCTCAGTAGAACTAACCATGACAAACGTAGAATGACTTCACGGCTGCCCCCCACCATACCACACATTTGAAGAGCCAGCATTCGTTCGAGTTCAATCAAACTAACGAGAAAGGGAGGAATTGAACCCCCATGTAATGGTTTCAAGCCAATCACATAACCACTCTGTCACTTTCTTCTAAAGACATTAGTAAAATGTAAATTACACCACCTTGTCAAGATGGTATTACAGGTTAAATCCCTGTATGTCTTAAGCCTTCGGCCTAATGGCACACCCCACACAGCTAGGATTCCAAGACGCGGCATCACCCGTTATAGAAGAACTTCTTCACTCCCATGACCACGCCTTAATAATCGTATTTTTAATCAGCACTTTAGTATTATATATTATTATTGCAATAGTCTCCACCAAACTTACTAACAAATATATTCTAGACTCCCAAGAAATCGAAATCGTCTGAACCGTACTACCAGCAGTCATCCTAATTTTAATTGCCCTCCCATCCCTTCGAATTCTTTATCTTATAGACGAAATTAATGACCCACACCTAACAATTAAAGCTATAGGACACCAATGGTACTGGAGCTACGAGTACACGGACTATGAGGACCTCGGCTTTGACTCCTATATGATTCCAACCCAAGACCTCGCACCAGGCCATTTCCGACTCCTAGAAACTGACCACCGAATAGTAGTTCCAATAGAGTCACCAATCCGTGTATTAGTGTCAGCTGAAGACGTGCTTCACTCCTGGGCCGTACCATCCCTAGGTGTAAAAATAGACGCAGTACCCGGACGACTAAATCAAACTGCTTTCATTGCCTCACGTCCGGGAGTGTTTTATGGACAGTGTTCTGAAATCTGCGGGGCCAATCACAGCTTTATACCAATCGTAGTTGAAGCCGTCCCACTAGAACACTTCGAAAGCTGATCCTCATTAATACTAGAAGACGCCTCACTAGAAAGCTAATTATTGGACAAAGCGTTGGCCTTTTAAGCCAAAGTTTGGTGACTACCGACCACCTCTAGTGAGATGCCCCAATTAAACCCCAACCCCTGGTTTGCTATTTTAGTGTTTTCATGAATTATTTTCCTTACCGTTATCCCAACTAAAATCTTAAATCACACAACACCTAACGAGCCCACCCCAATAAACGAAGAAAAACACAAAACTGAGTCTTGAAACTGACCATGATAACGAGCTTTTTTGACCAATTTGCAAGCCCTTATTTTCTAGGTATTCCCCTCATTGCCGTTGCAATCTCACTACCCTGAGTCCTATTCCCTACTCCCCCATCCCGATGGGTAAATAATCAACTTATCACCCTCCAAACGTGCTTCATTAACCGTTTCACTAATCAACTTCTATTACCACTAAATGTGGGAGGACATAAGTGGGCTTTATTATTTGCCTCTTTAATAGTATTCCTTATTACCATCAACATACTAGGCCTTCTCCCATATACCTTTACACCCACCACCCAACTCTCACTAAACATAGGACTTGCTGTACCATTATGACTCGCCACAGTAATCATTGGCATACGCAACCAACCAACAGTAGCCCTGGGCCACCTTCTGCCAGAAGGAACCCCAATCCCCCTAATTCCTGTGCTAATTATCATCGAAACAATTAGCCTATTCATTCGACCCTTGGCCCTCGGAGTGCGACTTACAGCCAACTTAACTGCCGGCCACTTACTGATTCAACTTATCGCCACAGCGGTATTTGTACTTCTACCTATAATACCAACGGTAGCCGTCTCAACAGCCGCTGTTTTATTTCTACTAACACTTCTAGAAGTTGCAGTCGCAATAATTCAAGCCTATGTATTTGTACTACTACTAAGCCTTTATCTGCAAGAAAACGTTTAATGGCACACCAAGCACATGCATTTCATATGGTTGATCCTAGCCCATGACCACTAACCGGAGCCGTAGGCGCCCTATTAATAACATCCGGCCTAGCAATCTGGTTTCACTTCCACTCAACAACACTAATAACCATTGGGTTAATCCTGCTGCTTCTTACAATATTCCAATGATGGCGTGATATTATCCGAGAAGGGACATTCCAGGGCCATCACACGCCCCCAGTTCAAAAAGGATTGCGTTATGGCATAATTTTATTCATTACCTCAGAAGTTTTTTTCTTCCTAGGATTTTTCTGAGCCTCTTATCACTCAAGCCTAGCACCAACCCCCGAACTTGGAGGATGCTGACCACCAACAGGCATTACAACTCTAGACCCCTTTGAAGTTCCCCTTCTGAATACAGCAGTCCTACTAGCATCCGGTGTAACAGTTACATGAGCCCACCACAGCATTATGGAGGGAGAACGTAAGCAAGCTATTCACTCCCTAGGACTTACAATCCTGCTAGGACTATACTTCACCGCACTACAAGCCATAGAATATTATGAAGCCCCCTTTACAATTGCAAATGGGGTATATGGCTCCACATTCTTCGTGGCCACAGGATTCCACGGGCTCCATGTAATTATTGGGTCAACCTTCCTAGCCGTCTGCCTTCTTCGCCAAATCCAATACCACTTTACATCTGAACATCACTTCGGCTTCGAGGCCGCCGCCTGATACTGACACTTTGTTGACGTAGTGTGACTATTCCTCTACGTATCTATCTACTGATGAGGCTCATATCTTTCTAGTATTTAAGTTAGTACAAGTGACTTCCAATCATTTAGTCTTGGTTAAACCCCAGGGAAAGATAATGAATTTAATCACAACCGTCCTTATAATTACAGTAGCCCTATCCTCAATTCTAGCGATCGTATCATTTTGACTTCCCCAAATGAATCCCGACGCAGAAAAACTATCCCCCTACGAATGTGGATTTGACCCCCTAGGATCCGCCCGGCTGCCATTCTCCCTACGATTCTTCCTGGTCGCCATCCTATTTCTCTTATTTGACCTAGAAATTGCCCTCCTCCTCCCTCTCCCCTGAGGTGATCAACTACACAACCCCACAGGAACATTCTTTTGAGCAACCACAGTTCTTGTTCTTTTAACTCTAGGATTGGTCTACGAATGAACCCAAGGAGGCTTAGAATGAGCAGAATAAGGGAGTTAGTCCAAAAAAGACCTCTGATTTCGGCTCAGAAAATTGTGGTTAAAACCCACAACCCCCTTATGACACCAGTACATTTTAGCTTCAGTTCAGCATTTATTCTAGGATTGATGGGACTAGCATTCCACCGCACCCACCTACTCTCTGCACTTCTCTGCTTAGAGGGCATAATACTATCCCTGTTTATTGCGCTAGCCCTGTGGACACTACAATTCGAATCTATAAGTTTCTCCACCGCCCCCATACTATTACTAGCCTTCTCTGCCTGCGAAGCAAGCACAGGTCTCGCACTCCTAGTAGCCACAGCCCGAACCCATGGGACTGACCGCTTACAAAACTTAAATCTTTTACAATGCTAAAGGTACTAATCCCCACCATCATATTATTCCCAACAATCTGATTGACGCCCACAAAATGATTGTGAACAGGGACAATCGCCCACAGCCTATCAATTGCCCTTATAAGCCTTACATGACTAAAGTGGACTTCCGAAACTGGCTGAACCGCATCCAATATATATTTAGGAGCAGACCCCTTATCAACCCCCCTTATAGTACTAACATGCTGATTACTTCCACTAATAATTCTAGCCAGCCAAAACCACATTAACCCTGAACCCATCAACCGACAACGCCTCTACATTACCCTGCTCACATCATTACAAGCCTTTTTAATTATAGCATTCGGCGCCACAGAAATTATTATGTTTTATATTATGTTTGAAGCCACGCTTATTCCAACCCTAATTATCATTACCCGGTGGGGAAATCAAACTGAGCGCCTGAACGCAGGGACCTACTTTTTATTCTATACGCTTGCAGGATCTTTACCCCTTCTAGTCGCGCTACTTTTGCTTCAACAATCCACGGGAACCCTCTCTATACTTGTAATTCAATACTCTCAACCAGTTTTACTAAACTCCTGAAGCCACAAAATCTGATGGGCCGCCTGTCTTGTCGCATTCCTAGTAAAAATACCACTCTACGGAGTCCACCTATGACTACCCAAAGCACACGTAGAAGCCCCCGTTGCGGGGTCCATAGTACTAGCAGCGGTATTATTAAAACTTGGGGGCTACGGAATAATACGAATAATAATCATACTAGACCCTCTTTCAAAAGAATTAATTTACCCATTTATTATTCTGGCATTATGAGGAATCATTATGACCGGGTCCATCTGTTTACGACAAACGGACCTTAAATCACTAATCGCCTACTCATCCGTCAGCCACATGGGCCTAGTGGCAGGGGGTATTTTAATTCAAACCCCATGAGGATTTTCAGGGGCAATTATCCTAATAATTGCCCATGGTCTAGTATCCTCAATATTATTCTGTTTAGCTAACACAGCCTATGAGCGAACCCATAGCCGCACTATGATTCTAGCCCGAGGACTACAACTAATCTTCCCCTTAACAGCAGTTTGGTGATTTATTGCCAACCTAGCTAACCTGGCACTCCCACCCCTACCTAACCTGATAGGAGAATTAATGATTATTACAACCCTATTTAACTGGTCCCCATGGACCATCGCACTGACGGGAACGGGCACCCTAATTACAGCAGGCTACTCACACTACATATTCTTAATGTCTCAGCGGGGCCCAACACCAACCCATATTATAAAACTCCAGCCATTCCACACCCGAGAACACTTATTAATAGCCCTCCACCTGATCCCCGTAATTCTTCTTGTAGCAAAACCAGAACTAATGTGAGGCTGATGCTACTAGTAAGTATAGTTTAACTAAAATATTAGATTGTGATTCTAAAGACAGGAGTTAAAACCCCCTTACTCACCAAGGAAGGACAGAAATCAATAAGTACTGCTAATCCTTATGCACCGCGGTTAAAATCCGCGGCTTCCTCATGCTCCTGAAGGATAACAGCTCATCCGTTGGTCTTAGGAACCAAAAACTCTTGGTGCAAATCCAAGCGGAAGCTATGAACCTAACGGCACTAATCATGTCCTCATCATTCATCCTAATTATTATAATCCTTATCACCCCCCTTCTATCCACGCTAAGCCCTCAGCCGCGCAAAACAGACTGAGCAGACTCACATGTGAAAACCGCTGTCCGTACCGCATTCTTCATCAGCCTATTACCATTAATGGTCTTTCTAGACCAAGGAACAGAAAGCATTACCACAAGCTGACAATGAATAAATACCCAAACATTTGACATAAACATTAGCTTTAAATTTGACCACTACTCTCTTATCTTCACACCTATTGCCCTGTACGTCACCTGGTCCATTCTAGAATTTGCACTGTGATACATACACTCGGACCCCTATATAAACCGATTCTTTAAATATTTACTACTATTTCTAGTAGCAATGATCACCCTAGTGACTGCTAACAACATATTTCAACTATTTATTGGCTGGGAGGGAGTTGGGATCATGTCATTCCTACTAATCGGCTGGTGACATGGACGAGCAGACGCTAATACAGCAGCACTGCAAGCTGTCATCTACAACCGAGTCGGGGACATCGGGCTAATCTTAAGTATAGCATGATTTGCAATAAACCTTAACTCATGAGAAATACAACAGATAACAGTTTTATCAAAAAACTTTGATATAACAGTCCCCCTAATGGGACTCATCCTAGCAGCTACAGGAAAATCAGCCCAGTTTGGGCTGCATCCGTGGCTTCCTTCTGCCATGGAGGGCCCCACGCCAGTATCTGCCCTACTTCACTCCAGCACCATAGTAGTGGCTGGGATCTTTCTGTTGGTTCGCCTCCACCCCCTTATAGAACATAATCAAACCGCACTAACAGCATGCCTATGCTTAGGAGCCTTAACCACCCTATTCACAGCCACCTGTGCCCTAACCCAGAATGATATTAAAAAAATTGTAGCTTTCTCAACATCCAGCCAACTAGGTCTGATAATAGTTACAATTGGTCTAAACCAACCACAACTGGCATTTCTTCACATTTGCACCCACGCCTTCTTCAAAGCTATATTATTCCTGTGCTCAGGGTCAATTATCCACAGCCTTAACGACGAGCAAGACATCCGAAAGATAGGAGGACTCCACAAGCTAATGCCAATCACCTCAGCCTGCTTAGTAATTGGAAGCCTAGCACTGACAGGAATACCATTCCTTGCAGGCTTCTTTTCAAAAGATGCCATCATTGAAGCCCTAAACACCTCACACCTCAACGCCTGAGCCCTCGCCCTTACACTAGTCGCAACATCATTCACAGCAGTGTACAGCTTCCGAGTCATTTTCTTTGTCACTATGGGATCCCCCCGATTCCTACCACTATCCCCCATTAACGAATACAACACATTAGCAATTAACCCGATCAAACGACTCGCCTGAGGAAGTATTATTGCAGGACTTATTATTACCTGTAACTTCCTACCCCTGAAAACGCCTGTTATGACAATACCCCTAACCCTAAAAATAGCAGCCCTTGCAGTTACCATTATTGGACTGCTAGTGGCCATAGAACTTGCAAATATAACTAATAAACAGACTAAGATTACTCCTAAAATTATATTACACAACTTCTCAAACATATTAGGATTCTTCCCCACACTAATCCACCGAGTACTCCCAAAGCTTAAGCTTAAGCTGGGCCAATCAGCCGCCAATAAATTCGACCAAACATGACTTGAGATATCCGGACCAAAAGGACTTACCTTTACCACAATAATAATATCAAAGCTTTTGAGCGACATCCAACGAGGAAAGATTAAAACGTACCTAACTATTTTCCTTCTAACAACAATTCTAACTATCCTGGTAATAACCATTTAAACTGCACGAAGACTGCCACGACTCAACCCTCGAGTTAACTCCAGTACAACAAGTAATGTTAAAAGCAAAACCCAAGCACAAATAACCAACATCGCCCCTCCAAAGGAATATATAACGGCTACACCCCCAACATCCCCCCGCAACACAGAGAACTCCTTTAACCCCTCAACTACTGCCCAGGAACCCTCATATCACCCCCCTCAAAACACCCCCGCCACCAACACAACCCCTAATAAATAAATTAACACATAACCGGCAACAGAGCGACTCCCCCAAGCCTCTGGAAAAGGCTCAGCAGCCAAAGCTGCTGAATAAGCAAATACTACAAGCATACCCCCCAGATAAATTAAAAAAAGGACTAAAGACAGGAAAGGTCCCCCAGAACTGACTAAAACTCCACACCCAACCCCTGCCGCCACTACCAAGCCTAAAGCAGCAAAGTACGGGGTCGGATTAGACGCAACAGCAATTAGAGCCACAATTAGAGCTACCAATAACATAAACATAAAATAGGTCATAATTCCTGCTCGGACTTTAACCGAAACCAATGACTTGAAGAACCACCGTTGTAATTCAACTACAGAAACTAATGGCCAGCCTACGTAAAACACACCCCTTAATAAAAATCGCTAATGATGCATTAGTTGATTTACCAACACCTTCTAACATCTCAATCTGATGAAACTTCGGATCCCTTCTCGGATTGTGTTTAATTACACAAATCCTAACAGGACTATTCTTGGCTATGCACTACACCTCAGACATTTCAACCGCATTCTCATCGGTAGCCCACATCTGCCGAGACGTGAACTACGGTTGACTTATTCGTAACCTTCATGCTAACGGCGCATCATTCTTTTTCATCTGTATTTACATACACGTAGCCCGTGGACTTTATTACGGGTCCTACTTATATAAAGAAACATGGAATATTGGTGTAATCCTACTTCTGCTTGTGATAATGACAGCTTTCGTGGGCTACGTCCTCCCGTGAGGCCAAATATCATTCTGAGGGGCCACAGTAATTACAAATCTACTATCAGCAGTCCCATATATAGGAGATACACTCGTTCAATGAATTTGGGGGGGATTCTCAGTAGATAACGCAACACTAACACGATTCTTCGCATTCCACTTCTTACTGCCCTTCATCATTGCCGCCGCGACTCTCCTACACTTACTCTTCCTCCACGAAACCGGATCAAACAACCCCGCCGGCCTAAACTCTGATGCAGATAAAATCTCTTTCCACCCCTATTTTTCATACAAAGACCTTCTCGGATTCGTAATCCTTCTGTTGGCTCTAACATCACTAGCACTATTTTCCCCCAACCTCCTAGGAGATCCAGACAACTTCACACCAGCTAATCCAATGGTAACCCCACCACACATTAAACCAGAGTGATATTTTCTGTTTGCCTACGCCATCCTACGATCCATCCCAAACAAATTGGGGGGTGTTATAGCTTTACTATTTTCTATTCTAATCCTAATAGTGGTTCCAATCTTACACACCTCAAAACAACGAGGACTAACATTTCGCCCAATCACCCAACTGTTATTCTGAACACTTGTGGCAGATATACTAGTTCTAACATGAATTGGAGGCATACCTGTAGAACACCCATATGTCATTATTGGCCAAGTAGCATCAATTTTATATTTTACACTATTCCTAGTGCTTGCCCCCCTAGCAGGATGAATAGAAAACAAAGCATTAAAATGAGCTTGCCCTAGTAGCTTAGCATTAAAGCATCGGTCTTGTAATCCGAAGATCGGGGGTTAAATTCCCCCCTAGTGCCCAGAAAAGGGAGAGTTCAACTCCCACCCCTGGCTCCCAAAGCCAGAATTCTAAATTAAACTATCTTCTGATAGTAGCATGTATGTACTAGTACATATTATGCATAATATTACATAATGTATTAGTACATATATGTATTATCACCATTCATTTATTTTAACCCCAAAGCAAGTACTAACGTCTAAGGAGACCATAAACCAAATTATTAATATTCAAAATTAATTTATTTTAACATGATAATATATATTTATCCACTAAAATTTATTTTAATATATATTCTAGTGAGAGACCACCAACTGGTTGATATAATTGCATATCATGAATGATAGAATCAGGGACAAAACACTAAGAGACGGTATATTATGAATTATTCCTTGTATCTGGTTCTCAATCTCACGTACTTTACTTATTTACTCCACACACTGTCATTGAATTGGCATATGGTTAAATGATGTGAGTACATACTCCTCGTTACCCAACATGCCGAGCGTTCTTTTATATGCATAGGGTTCTCCTTTTTTGGTTTCCTTTCATCATACATCTCAGAGTGCAGGCACAAATAATATATCAAGGTGGAACTATTCCTTGCACGAATTAACGTAGGTTAAATTATTAAATGACATAACTCAAGAATTACATATTAATATCTCAGGTGCATAAGGTATATATTACTTCTTCAACTTACCCCTATATATATGCCCCCCCTTTTGGCTTACGCGCGACAAACCCCCCTACCCCCTTCGCTCAGCGAATCCTGTTATCCTTGTCAAACCCCGAAAGCAAGGAAGGCTCGAGAACGTGCCGGCTAACAAGTTGAAATGTGGATTAGCCATCCGCGTTATATATATATATATGTGCAATATCACATTATTATATTTTAAATGTCCCAAATTTTAGCCTAAAAACTTCTACTAAAAATTTTAAAAATTTCTCAATGCTAAAAAATTAAATATTTATAGC